TAATATGAATGTTCTACCATGTTCCATCAACACACTAAAGGGGCTATACGATATATCCGGTGTGGAGGTAGGCCAACATTTCTATTGGCAAATCGGAGGTTTCCAGGTACATGCCCAAGTACTTATTACTTCTTGGGTTGTAATGGCTATCTTACTAGGTTCAGCCGCTATAGCTGTTCGAAATCCACAAACCATTCCTACTGACGGTCAGAATTTCTTCGAATATGTCCTTGAATTCATTCGGGACTTGAGTAAAACTCAAATTGGAGAAGAATATGGTCCTTGGGTGCCCTTTATTGGGACTATGTTCTTATTTATTTTTGTTTCTAACTGGTCAGGGGCTCTTTTACCTCGGAAAATCTTACAGTTACCCCACGGGGAGTTAGCCGCACCCACGAATGATATAAATACTACTGTTGCTTTAGCTTTACCGACGTCAATGGCATATTTCTATGCGGGTCTTACAAAAAAGGGATTGGGTTATTTCGGTAAATACATTCAACCAACTCCAATCCTTTTACCTATTAACATCCTAGAAGATTTTACAAAACCCCTATCACTAAGTTTTCGACTTTTTGGTAATATATTGGCTGATGAATTGGTAGTTGTTGTTCTTGTTTCTTTAGTACCTTCAGTAGTTCCTATACCTGTCATGTTCCTTGGATTATTTACGAGTGGTATTCAAGCTCTTATTTTTGCAACTTTAGCTGCGGCTTATATAGGTGAATCTATGGAGGGTCATCATTGACTAGCTTTCAAACAAAATCTTTTTTTAGCTTTTCCCAACACAGTGTATGGACGGTTCGGATAAACTATTTTGGAACAGAAAATAGATACAAATATAGTATATACGATCTAGAGTAGTTGTAAAAAAGATTACGATATTTTGGAATTGTAAAAAAAAAAAGAGTTAGGGGGTTAACCTAAGTATATGTAATGGCTATAAACCAATTCTTATGCATGTTTCAAAGAAAAATTCCAGAATCCGAGTGAATAGAAAATCCAAATGTTTGGTTTACGGTATGGAAGAAAGACATGTATATGTGATATTAGATATTTACTAGTTATATAGAAACAATTCATATTTTATTTTTTTATTTCTTTTCTTATTTCTTTTCCTACCTACCACACCGTGAATTTAGATGGGGGTTTCCATATAAGTCTTTCTGTTTCGTCTGGAACGAATGAATAAACAGACGAAATTGGGCATGGTATATAGAAGAGAAAGCGTGAAGAATTGAAATAATGGAATTGAAAAAATGGCTCGGAATAAAGAAATAAAAGAATTAGAGCCTTATGGATTGATAAAGACTCCATGGATAGGAATATAAAATGAAATATCGAAGTAGTTCTGATGATTTAACAATCTCATTACTTTAATTCGTAGGTCTTAGCTATTTCGACCGGATCGACTTTAGTAATGGAAGGAATAATAAGTCAGAATTCATTGGTTGATTGTATCATTAACCATTTCTTTATTTTTGTGAGGAGCTTACCATGAATCCACTGATTTCTGCCGCTTCCGTTATTGCTGCTGGATTGGCCGTAGGGCTGGCTTCTATTGGACCTGGAGTTGGTCAAGGTACTGCTGCAGGACAAGCCGTAGAAGGTATCGCGAGACAACCAGAGGCAGAGGGTAAAATACGAGGTACTTTATTGCTAAGTCTGGCTTTTATGGAAGCTTTAACAATTTATGGACTGGTCGTGGCATTAGCACTTTTATTTGCAAATCCTTTTGTTTAGGTTAATCCTAGAAATGTGAAAGTTTTTTTTTTTTCTTATTGTATTACCTGGGTTTTGTCGCTTGCTTTTTCAAATTATATCAAGATTTAACTCCTACAATAAAATAATTTTCAATTATTCGTTGAGACAATACTCCCCATGGGAAGGACTAATTTGAGGATCAGGAATTGGCAGATCCACTCGCTTTCTTCCTTCCCGCTCTTAGTCCAACGGAAACCCTTTTGTTTTTATTTTAGGTTAGGAAGCCTTGCAACAAATGCGGTATTTAGCAATTGACATGAGACCTGGAACCTAATACTAAACTACTTAAGTTTAATTTAAGTATTTTCTTTCTGATTGGGAACTTGAATTGAAATAAAGAAATCAATTGAGAAATAAGGAAATTAATAAAACAAAGGGGTAAGGTAATACAAAAAGAGCTATATTAAATTTTGTTAGTCCTATCTATAAGAGGAGATCATATGAAAAATGTAACGGATTCCTTCGTTTCCTTGGGTCACTGGCCATCCGCCGGGGGTTTTGGATTTAATACCGATATTTTAGCAACAAATCCAATAAATCTAAGTGTAGTACTGGGTGTATTGATCTTTTTTGGAAAGGGAGTGTGTGCGAGTTGTTTATTTCAATAATAGGCTGGATCCAACCAACTGCACTTTAATTTGATTTATTTTTTCTTCATAACTAGGAAAGAAAGGTGCACGATCTCACGAATTACTTCTGAATCAATTTTGAAATCATATGTACGAACCATAGCATT